ATTTTTTTTTCAGTATGGATAAAAGATTATCCTATGGTATACTATTCAATTTGCGACGGCGAATTGATATGATAGTTCATATATTGTTATTCATGATATTCAATATCATCAAAATGGAATACATATATTTCATATCAATTTACAGGTGACATTTTGATCATCTCTAGGGGATTAAATCCCGAGTTATTGCGAACTAAAAAAACGATGAAATTATGGAAGTAAATATTCTTGCATTTATTGCTACTGCGCTCTTCATTCTAGTTCCGACTGCTTTTCTACTTATCATTTATGTAAAAACGGTCAGCCAAAATGATTAGTTTGACTGAAAATTGACTTCTTCGTTTTTTATCGCAAGCTAGAATCATCAGTATTTGATTCGATTTGGTAGTAGTATGGTAGAAAGAAAGAAAATTTTCTTTCTACCATACTCTATTTTACGATTTTTTAGTTATTATTATATATTTAGTATTATATTTATAGTTTTTTTGTCGTGTATAAAAAAGTTGTACTATAACTACAACTACAGATTTCAAATTGACTAATCTATATTGTATCCTATATATGTTATGTACATATTGATCCTAATTCTATTGTTTTGCTACATCTATTTGATCGATTTGTATTGATTCTGATCAATCTAAAAGAATCGAAAGGCAACTCTGACTTTTATTTTACAGCTCAAATTCTTCTATTTCAAATTATAAAAAAAAGACTAGGGAAAGAATCAAAGAAAGAAACATGGGCATTTAAAAAATATCTGTTTGATTAACATTTTAGTATCTTTAAAAATACTTTATGGAATGATCTAAAAAACAATTGATAAGGTTTGATTCCCCAACTAAAAACTCAATTAGTTCAAATTAGCTAAGTTAAGTAGTATTTCTAGAGTCCACTTCTTCCCCATACTACAAGTGAAAGAGAAAATGTAAAGACTACCATTAAAGCAGCCCAAGCGAGACTTACAATATCCATGTGAATTTTGTCCCCTATTTCTATGAATATGAAGGAATTATTCCGTTATTGTTTACTAATAATAGTGAAATCAAGGGTACAGAGTCAAAAATTTTTTAGAACTATTTCTTAATTTAATGAACCAACCCCAAAAATGCACGTACATATAAAAAATTCCTACATAATTTTTACCCGGTTACTGAAAAAAGGGGTTTTGTAATAATTGAATACCTAAGTACTAAGATATTTTTTTAGTTTGTATATAAATTATATCTCGCTTTTCTGCCATTACTAATTACTAATTTAGTTAGTATATTACCTCGCACCGAAGTGGCTCCAATAGGAGTGTAAGAGAATCGAGACGTTTTGATAGCCCTTACACTCCTAATGCTTATTATTTAATAAAATTAAAATTTCCTTGAATTCAAGATACAAAGCTTTAGAGCCCACTAGATGCTTAGAATCAAGTATGTATCAAAATAGATGCTTAGAATCAAGTATGTATCAAAAGACCCTAAGGGATTAGGATATTTCTGTTTTTTTTAGAATCAGGCGACACCCGGATTTGAACTGGGGAATAAAGGATTTGCAGTCCTCCGCCTTACCACTCGGCCATGCCGCCAAAACAAAATATATATGAAAAGATTTCCTTTTGTATTGTACTTGCGTTTTGAATTGAATTCCCTTCCTACTAACAAAAAGCTTTTTTTTCCATACCCCCCAAAAATATGGACTTTCAAAAAAGTCAAAAGTCATACGAAATTGGAACCATTAACTATTTTGGAATTCATTAACGAGTCTTGGATTCTGACTTCAAATCATGTTTCCCTAATGACATAAGAAAATCTAAGCAGTAACTAATAATTATTATTGTGTCTTTTCAATAAAAAATTTTTTCTTTTTCTCAATTTCGATTATAACAACAATTATAACTATATGTAAACCCCGGAACCATAACAGAAATTAAACGGAGCGTATCTTCTATATGAGATATAGAAGATATTAGGGCACGGATCTAAATTTAACGCTTTGTTTTACAATATAAATAAGCCTATATTAAGAATTAAGATTAAAAATAGAAAATAGATCTTGTCTCCGCAAATAGGTTTTTTTAACAAAAACCTATTAAGTCAAAAAAAACTCTAGATTGTTTCTGATTATTCTTATCTCGGTAAAGGGATCAAATTCTGTCATCTCTTTATCCAATCAGAGTAATATTATATATAATAATGGTATAAATGGAATCGAATTAAAGAAATCGAATTAAGCCGCAGAATTCTTTTAAACAGAATGTTTTATCAACCTCTTTACTCTTGTATCCGTTGAAAATTTCAATTTGAGTATGAAGTATGAATAGCAAATTTTATCTATTCTTCCTTTGAGACGTATTTATTAATACATTCCATATATATGGAATGTATGGGTAAAATTTTATGTGATTTAGTAAACAGAATATAAATTCCATCCGAGCTCGATCGATCTTTATTATTCAATAAAGAATGATCAAAAATCAAAAAGTGGGATTTTTAAACAAATGAGTAATTGGGTTAAAATGTTACGAGAGGGAAATGAACTGATGTCTACAATACCCGGGTTTAATCAGATACAATTTGAAGGATTTTGTCAGTTCATTGATCAGGGCTTACCGGAAGAGCTTTATAAGTTTCCAAAAATTGAAGATACAGATCAAGAAATTGAATTTCAATTATTTGTGGAAACATATCAATTGGTCGAACCCGTGATAAAAGAAAAGGATGCTGTGTATAAATCACTTACATATTCTTCTGAATTATATGTATCCGCAGGATTAATTTGTAAAACCGGCCGGGAGATGCAAGAACAAACAATTTTGATTGGAAACATCCCTCTAATGAATTCCCTGGGAACTTTTCTAGTAAATGGAATATACAGAATTGTGATCAATCAAATATTGCAAAGCCCCGGTATTTATTACCGGTCGGAATTGGACCATAATGGAATTTCGGTCTATACCGGTACCATAATATCAGATTGGGGAGGAAGATTAAAATTAGAGATTGATAGAAAAGCAAGGATATGGGCTCGTGTAAGTAGGAAACAGAAAATATCTATTCTAGTTCTATCATCAGCTATGGGTTCGAATCTAAAAGAAATTCTGTATAATGTTTGTTACCCGGAAATTTTCTTGTCTTTCTTGAATGATAAAGATAAACAAATTTTTGGGTCAAAGGAAAATGCCATTTTGGAGTTTTATCAACAATTTGCTTGTGTAGGGGGGGACCCGGTATTTTCGGAATCTTTATGTAAAGAATTACAAAAAAAATTCTTTCAGCAAAAATGCGAATTAGGAAGGATTGGTCGACAAAATATGAACCGTCGACTGAATCTTGATATACCCCACAACAATACGTTTTTGTTACCGCGTGATATATTGGCAGCTACGGATCACTTGATTGAAATGAAATTTGGAATGGGTACACTTGATGATATGAATCATTTGAAAAATAAACGTATTCGCTCTGTAGCAGATCTCTTACAAGATCAATTCGGATTGGCTCTGGTTCGTTTAGAAGATGTGGTTCGAGAGACTATATGTGGAGCAATTCGGCATAAATTAAGACCGACTCCTCAGAATTTGGTAACTTCAACTCCATTAACAACGACTTATGAATCTTTTTTTGGATTACACCCATTATCTCAAGTTTTGGATCGAACTAATCCATTGACACAAATAGTTCATGGACGAAAATTGAGTTATTTGGGCCCCGGGGGATTGACAGGGCGAACGGCTAGTTTTCGGATACGCGATATTCACCCTAGTTACTACGGGCGTATTTGCCCAATTGACACCTCTGAAGGAATTAATGTTGGACTTATTGGATCCTTAGCAATTCATGCAAGAATTGGTCTTTTGGGGTCTCTCGAAAGTCCTTTTTATAGAATTTCTGAGAGATCAGCAATGGTACAGATGCTTTTTTTATCACCAAGCATAGATGAATACTATATGGTATCTACTGGGAATTCTTTGGCACTGAATCAAGGTATTCAGGAAGAACAGGTTGTTCCGGCTCGATACCGTCACGAATTCCTGACTATTGCGTGGGAACAGGTTCATCTTCGAAGTATTTTTCCCTTCCAATATTTTTCTATTGGAGCTTCCCTCATTCCTTTTATCGAGCACAACGATGCAAATCGAGCTTTAATGAGTTCTAATATGCAACGTCAAGCAGTTCCGCTTTCTCAGTCCGAGAAATGCATTGTTGGAACCGGGTTGGAACGCCAAGCGGCCCTCGATTCTGGGGTTCTCGCTATAGCCGAACATGAGGGAAAGATCCTTTATACCGATACTGATAAGATCATTTTTTCAGGTAATGGGGATATTCAAAGCATTCCATTAGTAATGTATCAACGTTCCAATAAAAATACTTGTATGCACCAAAACCCCCGGATTCCGCGGGGTAAATGCATTAAAAAGGGACAAATTTTAGCAGATGGGGCCGCTACAGTTGGGGGTGAACTAGCTTTGGGAAAAAACATATTGGTGGCTTATATGCCGTGGGAAGGCTACAATTTTGAAGATGCGGTACTCATTAGTGAGCGTCTTGTCTATGAAGATATTTATACTTCTTTTCACATACGGAAATATGAAATTCAGACTTATGTGACAAGTCAAGGACCCGAAAGGGTCACGAGCGAAATACCGCACTTAGAAGCCCATTTACTCCGCAATTTAGACAAAAATGGAATTGTGAGGTTAGGCTCATGGGTAGAAACGGGTGATATTTTGGTAGGTAAATTAACACCCCAGATGGAAAAAGAATCTTCGTATGCGCCCGAAGATAGATTATTACGAGCCATACTTGGCATTCAGGTATCCACATCCAAAGAAACTTGTCTAAAACTCCCTATAGGTGGTAGGGGTCGAGTTATTGATGTGAGATGGATCCAGAAAAAAGGGGGCTCTAGTTATAACCCAGAAACAATTCATGTATATATTTTACAGAAACGTAAAATAAAAGTTGGTGATAAAGTAGCCGGAAGACATGGAAATAAAGGTATCATTTCAAAAA